GTGCGTAATATTTACAATAATGTAAATAGATACGTTTTGGGATACAAAATACCCCACTCGAGATTTTCCTGTTTACGGGGGGTTTTCAGGAGTGTTAGTAATGTCACGAGTTTAGGGGGGTAGGGGGGTTTAACGCGCAAAAGCCGAGAGGGGGCATCTTAGATATTTCACGAGTAAAATTATCATTATGCACTTGATATTAAGTTATGTAATTCTTTGTGAATAGGAATTCAATCATTGACACTGTTTACTACATGCAAGGAAATGTTCAACCTTATATACTATTACCGTGTGCACTCTGAAATGTCAAGTGAAAGGAAAGAGAAAAAAGAAAACCAGTGACACTCTAGAGAGAATGCTCGGCATGTGGGGTAATGAATATTATGTACTCCACCATTAACTTATGCAAGCGTCGATGAAAGAATGGGGAGTAAATCAATTAATGGCCCTGAAGTAGGAACCAGATGCCAGGAATAGTTCACTAAGTGAAACCCCCACAGTTATTGTCCCTCACCTTCAATAACCGTATGCATTAAGGTATGGACTGGATGGTAGGCTCTTACTACATTCAGGTTTGAGAATTTAGAGATGGTGAGTACTTGGTATGTCTTTGCTGTGTGAGGTTTGTGTTCGGTCTTAAATTTCGTTATCTACTCTGTAAACGTATGTATGATTAGTCTCTAATTGGTTTATGTAACCCTTCATTATATGTATTACTTGAATGGTTTAATACTATATATGGTTATAATACATTAATGTCCTAAAGCATTATTGATATGGTTAATATAAGTTTATGGTGTAAATACATATATGTACTAAAACAGAAATATTTAAAGAGTTGTGCGGCAAAGAATAGTTTAGTTTAGAATCCTAGCTTTGGGAGTTAGGGGTAGGAGTTAAAATCTCCTTTCTTTGAGCAAAAGGGAGGATTTTAACCTCCGGCGTCCGGTTTACAAGACCGGCGCTCTGACGCTGAGCTACTAATGCAGGATCATCCAAGGATTTTGTTTTCCGCTCAACCTGCAAGTGGGAAGAATACAAGGAATAGAGAGAAATAAAGGACGGATGCTACTTGGCCGATGATAATGAAAGGCTGTTCCGCTGGTATGCCTCCAATTCATGTGAGAATGGCTACGTCTGCAATGAGTGTTCAGAATAGGAATTGGGAGACTGGTCGGAATGTTAGGGTTCGTTGTTTTGAGGTATGTAGGAATGGTACTACTATAAGGACGAGGATAGAGGCTAGGAGAGCTAGGACTCCTCCTAATTTGTTAGGAATGGAACGAAGGATGGCGTATGCAAATAGGAAATATCATTCAGGCTTAATATGAGGAGGAGTAACTATTGGGTTAGCGGGCGTGAAATTGTCTGGGTCTCCTAGGAGATTTGGCGAGAACAATGCTAGAGAGGCGAGTGCAACAAGCAGAATTGCGAATCCAAGAAGGTCTTTATATGAGAAGTAAGGGTGGAATGAAATTTTGTCTGCATTTGAGTTTAGTCCGATTGGGTTGTTTGATCCGGTTTCGTGTAGGAATAGGAGGTGAAGAATTGTTATAGCTAAAATAACGAATGGGAAGAGGAAGTGAAAGGCAAAGAATCGGGTGAGGGTGGCATTGTCTACAGAGAAGCCCCCTCAGATTCATTCGACGAGGGTAGTTCCTACGTAGGGTACTGCGGAGAGGAGGTTGGTAATGACGGTAGCTCCTCAGAAGGACATCTGTCCTCAGGGAAGAACGTAACCGACGAAAGCGGTCATCATTACTAAAAGTAGAAGGACTACGCCAATGTTTCATGTTTCTTTGTAGAGGTAGGAGCCGTAGTAAAGGCCTCGGCCAATGTGGAAGTAGATACAGATGAAGAAGAAGGAGGCCCCGTTTGCGTGGAGGTTTCGGATTAGTCAGCCGAAATTAACGTCCCGGCAAATGTGGGCGACTGAGGCGAAGGCTGATTCGACATCAGGGGTATAATGTATTGCTAGGAATAGTCCTGTAAGGATTTGGGAGATCAGGCAAAGGCCAAGTAGTGAGCCAAAATTTCATCATGCAGAGATATTGGAAGGGGTGGGTAGGTCAACTAGTGCGTCGTTAGCGATTTTTAATAGTGGGTGAGTTTTTCGGAGGCTTGCCATTAGGGTTCTTGTAGTTGAATTACAACGGTGGTTTTTCAAGCCATTAGTCCTGGTTAAAATCCTGGCAGGAATTATGACTTATATGATGTGTCTGTTATTATTTGGTTTAGTCCTAGGACTAGTAGCGGTTGCTTCTAATCCTTCCCCCTACTTCGCTGCGTTAGGTTTGGTGGTTGTAGCGGGCATGGGATGTGGGGTTTTAGTGGGGCATGGTGGTTCTTTTTTATCACTAGTGCTGTTTTTAATTTATCTAGGGGGAATGTTAGTTGTGTTTGCCTATTCAGCGGCCTTGGCCGCTGAGCCATATCCTGAAACTTGAGGCAGCCCTGCAGTGGTGTTATATATAGTGGTTTATGGTGTAGGGGTTGTTTTGGCCTGCACTCTCCTTTGAGGGGGTTGATATGAGGTATCTTGAGTGCCTGCGGATGATATGGAGGAGTTCGCTGTCTTCCGGGGGGATATAGGAGGAGTCGCATTAATGTATTCGTTAGGGGGTGGTATATTAGTGATTAGTGCATGAGTACTACTCTTAACTTTATTTGTGGTGCTAGAATTGACGCGGGGGTTAAGCCGTGGAACAGTTCGAGCAGTTTAGTAAGATACTAGAAGGGTAGCGAGGGTAAGCGTAAGAAGGAATAGGGCAAGGTAGGTCTTAATTATTCCCTGCTGGGTGTTGCTTGTTGTGGTAATTAAAGGGATGTTGGAGGAGGCTAGGGCTTTCGGGCCGGATTTTTCTAATCAAGTTTGATCGACTATTTGGCTAGCGATAGCTTGGCCTAGCACGAGGTTGAGTTTAGGGGTAAAACGATGAATGATATGTGGGAAGAAACCTAGCATGTTTGAGAAATGGTGGGTTGTGAGCATAGGGGTAGGTTTAAACTGCTTGCTTGTTAGGGAGGCTAATTCTAAGGCGATAATTAGGCCGAGGATGGTGACGGCGAGGGCCGCTAATTTTAGTAGGGGTGGTATAGATATAACCGGTGTTTTTAAGGGTGTAATGTTAGAGGTGATTAGAAGGCCGGCGACAATGCTACCTCATGCTAGTCGTTTGATTGGGTTAATTACGGCTGGGTTGTTTTCGTTAATAGGGGATAGAGAGTTAAATCGGGGGTGGCCTATGGATACGAAGAATACGACTCGAAGACTATAAATGGCCGTAAATGATGTGGCGATGAGGGTAAGTGTTAGGGCTCAGGCGTTTAGGTGTGATGTGTTTAGTGCTTCGATGATTGCATCTTTTGAGAAGAATCCGGCAAGGAAAGGTGTACCAGTTAAGGCCAGGCTTCCAAGGGTAAGGCATGAAGAGGTGAAGGGAGTGAGATGGTGTATGCCTCCCATTTTACGGATATCCTGTTCATCATTTAGGCTATGAATGATGGATCCGGAGCAAAGGAAGAGTATAGCTTTGAAGAAAGCATGTGTGCAAATGTGTAGGAAGGCAAGTTGAGGTTGATTAAGGCCAATTGTCACCATCATAAGGCCTAGCTGGCTTGATGTTGAAAATGCAACGATTTTTTTGATATCATTTTGGGTAAGGGCACAAGTGGCGGTAAATAAGGTAGTTAATGCACCTAAGCATAGGCAGAGGGTAAGGGCTGTTTGGTTATTTTCTATTAGAGGGCTCATTCGGACTAGGAGAAAAATCCCTGCAACGACTATGGTACTAGAATGCAGTAGGGCAGAGACCGGTGTAGGGCCCTCCATAGCAGAGGGAAGTCACGGGTGAAGGCCAAATTGGGCTGATTTGCCAGTAGCGGCTACGATCAGTCCTAAAAGCGGGAGGGTGAGGTCGAAATTTTTAGCGGTTACGAACATTTGTTGTATTTCTCATGAGTTTAGGTTGGTTGCCATTCATGCTATGGCAAGGATGAGCCCGATGTCTCCGACTCGGTTATACACTACTGCCTGTAGGGCAGCTGTATTTGCATCGGCCCGTCCGTACCATCAGCCGATAAGGAGAAAGGACATAATTCCTACACCTTCTCAGCCAATGAAGAGCTGAAACATATTGTTTGCTGTAACTAGGACAATTATGGCAATAAGGAAGACCAGAAGATATTTAAAGAATCGATTCATGAAAGGGTCTGCGTGCATGTATCAGGATGCAAACTCAAGGATAGACCATGTTACGTACAGGGCAATAGGGGTGAAAATAATTGAGTAGTGGTCAAATTTTAAGCTAATGTTAATGTCAAAGGTAAGGGTATTTATTCAGTTTCAATTAGTAATAATAGCTTCTGCTCCTTCGTTCATAAACAAAAAGAGAGGCAGAAGGCTGACGAAAAATGCTAGTTTAACTGCGGTTTTAACCTGTGTGAGGGCTCAGTCGGGGGCTTGAGGGCGAGGGGAGAGGGTGGTGAGCACAGGGTAAGCTAGCAGGGAGAAAATAATGATTAAGCTTGTTGTTATTATTAGAGAGGTGGGGTGCATAGCTGCTACTTGGATTTGCACCAAGAGTTTCTGGTTCCTAAGACCAGCGGATGAGCTGTTATCCTTTAGAAGCCATACGAGTGAGCCTTGGGGTCCAACCAAGGTCGCGAAAATTAGCAGTTTTCGTTACTGGCGAGTCTCTCTCGGTAAATAAGAGGATTTTAACCTCTATTTTTAGAGCCACAGTCCAATGTTTTGTGTTAAACTATATCTACAGGCGGTTCAGCCTCAAATTAGCTCGGGCTTGAGAATAAGGAGGATTAGGGGGAGCAAGTGAAGGGCAATAAGAAGATGTTCTCGAGAATGTGAGGGGTCTAAGGCAATAATGTGTGTAGGGAGTGGGCCTCGTTGTGTCATAAGGAATATATAAAGTGAGTATCCGGCAGTAATAAGGGTGCCGGCTCCTGTGAGAGCCAAGGTTCAGTGGGATCAGTTAAATAAAGAAGTAAGGATCATTAGTTCTCCTATAAGATTAGGGAGAGGGGGTAGTGCCAGATTGGCGAGGCTGGCAATAAATCATCATGTTGTTATAAGGGGGAGAACTATTTGTAGGCCTCGTGCGAGAACTATTGTTCGGCTGTGGGTTCGTTCGTAGTTGGTGTTTGCCAAGCAAAAGAGGGCAGACGAAGTTAGTCCGTGAGCAATTATAAGGATAAGTGCCCCGGTAAATCCTCAGGGTGTCTGGATTAGAATACCCCCTGCTACAAGTCCCATATGGCTTACTGATGAGTAAGCGATTAGAGATTTTAGGTCTGTTTGGCGGAGGCAAATTGAGCCTGTTATGATTACTCCTCATAGGGCAAAAACAATAAAGGGATAGCTGAGCTCCTTAGTGAGCGGCTCTAGCATAATTATCATTCGCATTATACCGTAGCCCCCTAGCTTTAGGAGTACGGCTGCAAGAACTATTGAGCCTGCGATTGGGGCTTCTACGTGCGCTTTTGGGAGTCAAAGGTGGACTCCGTAGAGGGGTATTTTAACTAGAAATGCTAGTAGGCAGCCGGCTCATCAGAGCTTGTCTGCATAAGATACTAGTTGGAGGGGAGCGGAGTATTGGAGTGTTAGGAGAGAAAGGGTTCCTGTGCTATTTTGGAGAAGGAGGAGGGCTACTAATAGTGGTAGAGACCCTGCTAATGTGTAAAATAAGAAGTAAGTACCTGCGTTTAGGCGTTCTGTTTGGTTACCTCATCGAGTAATGATTACTAGGGTGGGGATAAGGGTGGCTTCAAATATAATATAAAACATAATAATCTCAGTTGCGCTAAAGGCTAGGATAAGGAAGAACTGTAAAGATGTTAAAAGGGTGATATATATCCGTTGGCGGTTAATAGGTTCAAGGGCTGTATGGTTTTGGCTAGCTAAAATTATTAATGGCAGGAGCCAGCAGGTGAGGACAAGGAGAGGTGTTGATAAGGGGTCTGTGGCTATATAAAGATTAAGGGAAGTTCAGCCTGTTTCTGAAAGGTTTTCTAATCAAGTAAGGCTGGCTAGTGCAATAATGAGGCTGTGGGCAAGGGTCGTAGGCCATAATCATTTTGCGGGGGCTAATCAGGTTGTTGGTACAAGCATTAGTGTTGGGATAAGGATTTTTAGCATTGTAGGAGGTTAAGGCTTTGTAACCGGTCGCTCCCATGAGTGCGGGAGGTGGCTACTAGAAGGGCTAGTCCTGCACTAGCTTCACAGGCTGAGAAGGCTAGCAGAAGTATAGGGGAGGCGGAGAAGTTAGTTGAGTCTAGCTGAAGGGTCCAGATTGAAAGGGCAATGAAAAGGGATAATATCATAGCCTCTAAGCATAAAAGGGCCGAGAGGAGGTGGGTTCGGTGGAATGCCAGGCCTGCCAGTCCTAACATAAAGGTAGTTGAGAAAGCGAAGTGAACGGGAGTCATTAGGCAATTATGGACTTTAACCACAAGTTCTTGAGCCGAAATCAAGTGTTTTTCTTAGACTAATCACCTATTCAGCTCACTCTAGGCCTCCTTGCAATCACTCGTAAATAAGGCCGAGTGTTAAGAGGACTAGGACAGTAGAGGCTCAGAGGAAAGTAGATAATGGGGAGGGTAGTTGGTCTCCTCATGGAAGGGGTAGGAGAAGGGCAATTTCTAGGTCAAATAGCAGGAAGAGAATAGCTACAAGAAAAAATCGGAGGGAGAATGGCAGACGGGCTGAGCCCAGGGGGTCAAATCCGCATTCGTAGGGAGAAAGTTTTTCGTGGTCAGGGGTTATTTGTGGTAGTCAGAATGATACTAGGGCCAGGACAGCGGAGAGTGCGGCGGCAATTGTAATAATTGTTGTGATTAAGCTCATTATCTTTCCTTGGATTTTAACCAAGACCTGGTGATTGGAAGTCACTTATACTAAGTTGATACTAGAAAGATTAAGATCCTCATCAGTAGATTGAGACGTAAAGGAATAGTCAGACAACGTCTACAAAATGTCAGTATCAGGCAGCTGCTTCGAATCCAAAGTGGTGATCAGATGTGAAATGATAACGGATTTGACGGAGTAAGCAGACAGCTAAAAATGTTGAGCCAATAATAACATGGAGACCGTGGAAGCCTGTGGCTACGAAGAAGGTTGAGCCATATACTCCGTCTGCAATTGTAAAAGGGGCTTCGTAGTATTCGAGAGCTTGAAGGAAAGTAAAATAAAAGCCTAGTAGAATTGTTAGTGCCAGTGATTGGATAGTTTCTTTTCGGTTCCCTTCCATAATGCTGTGGTGAGCTCAGGTAACTGTAACTCCAGAGGCTAATAGGACTGCTGTGTTGAGTAGGGGAACTTCGAATGGGTCGAGAGTTGTGACACCTGTAGGTGGTCAGCAGCCTCCTAGTTCGGGGGTAGGGGCTAGGCTAGAGTGGTAGAAGGCTCAGAAGAAGCCCAGGAAGAAGAAGACTTCCGAGGTAATAAAAAGGATTATACCATATCGGAGTCCTTTTTGGACAGGGGGTGTGTGATGTCCTTGGTAGGTGCCTTCTCGAATGATGTCTCGTCATCACTGGTACATTGTAAGAAGCAGGAGGGCTGTTCCAACAGTTATTAATGTTGTGGAGTGGAAATGAAATCAGATAGCGAGGCCTGACGTTATAAGCAGGGCAGCTACTGCGCCCGTTAATGGTCAAGGGCTGGGGTCAACTATGTGGTATGCGTGTGCTTGATGGGCCATTAGACGTTTTCTTGTAGGTAAAGGCTTAGAAGTAGGACGAAGACATAAGCCTGAATCATTGCGACGGCAACTTCTAGGAGTGTAAGGAGGAAAAGCAGAGTAGCTGTTAGGATTGCTACGGTTGGTATTAGTGGAAGAAGGACAGTTGCGGCTGTGGCAATTAGCTGAATCAGAAGATGTCCGGCTGTGAGGTTAGCTGTTAGTCGTACTCCAAGTGCTAATGGTCGAATGAATAGGCTAATTGTTTCGATAATAATTAGGACTGGGATAAGGAGTGTGGGGGTTCCTTCTGGGAGAAGGTGACCTAGGGCTTCTGTTGGTTGATTTCGCATCCCAATAATAACTGTTGCTAGTCATAGGGGGAATGCAAAGCCCATATTAAGGGATAGCTGTGTGGTTGGGGTGAAAGTGTATGGAAGAAGGCCTAGCATGTTCAGGGAGATTAGGAATAGCATCAGGGACGTTAGTAGAACTGCTCATTTATGACCGGGAAGGTTAACAGGTATGAAGAGCTCGTGGGCGAATCGGCCGATGAATCAGTTTTGGAGAGTGAGTAGTCGATTGTTTAATCATCGGGTTGTAGGGGTGGGGAAGAGGATTCAAGGGAGGGTCAGGGCTAAGGCAATTAGAGGGATGCCTAGGAAGACGGGGCTCATAAACTGGTCGAAGAAGCTTAGTGTCATGGTCAGTTTCAAGGTTCCCCTTTGGGTTTTTCTGTACTTTGGGGAGTTGGTTCATTTGGGAAGGAGTGAGCTATAACTTTTGGGGGGATGACGATTAGGAAGACTAATCAAGAGAAGACTAGGATGGCAAGCCAGGGTGCGGGATTGAGTTGGGGCATGTCGCTAAGGGTGGTTGGGAGTCACCAATCTTTAGCTTAAAAGGCTAACGCTGTGCCCAGTTTAGCTTCTTAGCGAGGCGTCTTCAAGTATTAGAGATGATCAGTTTTCAAAGTGCTCTAGTGGAACTGCTTCAACTACGATGGGCATAAAGCTATGGTTGGCTCCGCAGATTTCAGAGCATTGGCCGTAAAACACTCCTGGTCGGGATGCGATGAAGGCTGTTTGGTTTAATCGTCCAGGGACTGCGTCCATTTTAACTCCGAGAGAGGGAACTGCTCATGAGTGGAGGACATCGTCAGCAGAAATAAGGATTCGGATAGGGGATTCAACTGGGATTACTATTCGGTGGTCTGCTTCAAGTAGTCGGAATTGACCAGGGACTAAGTCTTGTGTAGGGATTATATACGAGTCAAAGCCTAGGTCTTCGTAGTCTGTGTATTCGTAGCTTCAGTATCATTGGTGGCCCACAGCTTTAATTGTTAGGTGGGGGTCATTGATTTCGTCCATAAGGTAAAGAATACGTAGGGAGGGGAGAGCAATAAGGATAAGAATAATAGCTGGAAGAATTGTTCAGATAATTTCGATTTCTTGGGAATCTAAAATATACTTGTTAGTAAGTTTGGTTGAGACTATCGCCACAATAATGTAAAGTACCAGTGTGCTGATTAGAAAGACGATTATCAGGGCGTGGTCATGAAAGTGAAGAAGTTCTTCTATGACAGGTGAAGCTGCATCTTGGAATCCTAGCTGCGAGGGATGTGCCATTATTTAAGCAAGATACGCGGGGGTTTAACCCACAACTCTGCCTCGACAAGGCAGTGTAATAGCTAGTTTTACTAGTATCTTATAAAGAAAGTGACAGAGCGGTGATGTGGCTGGCTTGAAACCAACATATGGGGGTTCGACTCCTCCCTTTCTCGTTAGTCTGATTGGACTAGAACGAATGCAGGCTCTTCAAATGTGTGGTAAGGGGGAGGGCAGCCGTGTAGTCATTCGACGTTGGTTGCAGTCAGTTCTACTGACATCACTTCACGTTTGGCAGCGAATGCTTCTCAGATAATAAATAGGAACATAATTACTGCTACAAGGGAGATTAATGATCCAATAGAGGAGATTGTGTTTCAGAGAGTATAGGCGTCCGGGTAGTCTGAATACCGTCGAGGCATCCCTGCTAATCCGAGGAAGTGTTGTGGGAAGAATGTGAGGTTAACACCTACAAACATCACTCCGAAGTGGATTTTAGTTCATGTGCTGTGTAGAGTGTACCCCGTAAATAGAGGGAATCAGTGTACGAAGGCAGCAACGATGGCGAAGACGGCTCCCATAGATAGTACGTAGTGGAAGTGGGCTACGACGTAATAGGTGTCATGGAGGACAATATCTAGGGATGAATTGGCTAGGACAATTCCTGTTAAACCTCCTACTGTAAAGAGGAAAATGAAGCCGATGGCTCATAAAAGAGGAGTTTCTCATTTTACGGCACCTCCGTGAAGAGTTGCAAGTCAGCTAAATACTTTTACACCAGTTGGAATTGCAATAATTATAGTTGCGGATGTGAAGTAGGCTCGTGTGTCTACGTCCATTCCTACTGTAAACATGTGGTGGGCCCATACGATGAACCCTAGTAGGCCAATGGCCATCATTGCTCATACCATGCCCATGTAACCGAAAGGTTCTTTTTTACCGGAGTAGTATGCAACGATATGGGAAATTATTCCGAAGCCGGGAAGAATAAGAATGTATACTTCTGGGTGGCCGAAGAATCAGAATAAGTGCTGGTAAAGGATGGGATCACCCCCGCCTGCAGGGTCGAAAAAGGTTGTATTTAGGTTTCGGTCCGTTAGGAGCATTGTAATGCCAGCGGCAAGAACTGGTAGTGATAGTAGGAGAAGGACGGCTGTAATTAGAACAGCTCATACAAATAGGGGTGTTTGATATTGAGAAATAGCTGCGGGTTTCATATTAATAATTGTTGTGATGAAGTTAATTGCCCCAAGAATTGAGGAAACACCTGCTAAATGTAGGGAGAAAATAGTTAAGTCAACTGATGCTCCGGCGTGAGCCAGGTTACCAGCAAGGGGAGGGTAAACTGTTCAACCGGTCCCGGCACCGGCTTCGACCCCAGAAGAGGCAAGGAGTAGAAGGAAAGAAGGGGGAAGGAGTCAAAAGCTCATATTGTTCATTCGGGGGAATGCTATGTCGGGGGCTCCAATCATTAGGGGGATGAGTCAGTTTCCAAACCCTCCAATCATAATTGGTATTACTATAAAGAAAATCATTACGAAGGCATGGGCCGTAACGATTACATTGTAAATCTGGTCGTCCCCAAGAAGGGCACCGGGTTGGCTTAGTTCAGCTCGAATAAGCAAGCTTAGGGCTGTGCCAACTATTCCAGCTCATGCACCAAATACTAGATAAAGGGTGCCGATGTCTTTATGGTTGGTTGAGAAAAATCAGCGTGTGATTGCCACAGGTAGGATGGCTGAGTAAGCGGTGGATTGTAGCCCCATATACAGAGGTTTAAGCCCTCTTCTTACCAAGCTCTGAGGTGTATTGACATGTAAGATTGCAAATCTTAAGGAGCAGACTAGTCGTCTGCCGGGGCTTTCCCCGCCTCCCTTTTTGAAAAGGCGGGGAAAGGTAGACGGATGCTCGCTGGTTTGGGCGCTTAGCTGTTAACTAAGAGTTTGTAGGATCGAGGCCTGCCTGTCTAGGAAGGCTTTAGCTTAATTAAAGTGTCTGTTTTGCATGCAGGAGATGTGGGGTAATGTCCCGCAAGTCTTATCAGGGGCTGGGGGATTTTCACCCCCGCTTAGGACTTTGAAGGCCCTTGGACTATTGCTATCCTAAGTCCCTTAAAGAGTAAGGATTGCTGAGATGGCGGGGGTGAGGGGTAGGAGGGCGAGGGTGGCTACAAGGGATGTAGCTAGGGGAAGGGTTAATTGGAGGGAGGGGAGACGCCACGAGGTTGTTCCGCTTAAATTGTTTGGGGACATAGTTAGGGTCATTGCATAGGATAGTCGTAGGTAAAAGTAAAGGCTGAGTAAGGCGCTTAGGGCGGCTAAGGTTGCTACGGGGGCGAGGTCCTGTTTAGATAGTTCTTGAAGAATTAATCATTTTGGTATGAAGCCTGTAAGTGGGGGGAGTCCGCCTAATGATAGGAGAATAAGGGGGGCGAGGGATGTAAGGGCAGGGGTTTTTGCCCAAGAGGTAGCGAGCGTGTTAATGTTTGTTGCTTTATTTAACTTGAACACCAGAAAGGCCGAGAATGTTATAATGAAGTAGGTAATGAGGGTTAGTAGGGTGAGTGATGGGGAGAATTGAAGAATTAGGATTATTCAACCAAGGTGGGCAATCGATGAGTAGGCAAGGATTTTTCGTAGCTGGGTTTGGTTGAGCCCACCTCAGCCCCCTACTAGGGTGGAGGCTACACCGAGTGCAATTAACAGGGTGGGGTTTGTTGGGTGAATTTGCAGGATGAGGGCGAAAGGGGCAAGTTTTTGTCAGGTTGATAGAATCAGTCCTGTGGTAAGGTCCAGGCCTTGGAGAACTTCTGGTAGTCAGGCGTGAACAGGGGCTAAGCCAACTTTCAGTGCTAGTGCGAGAATAATCATAGTGGTAGGAATGGGGTGTGTTATCTGTTCGATGTTTCATTGTCCGGTAAGTCAAGCATTGGTGGTGCTAGCAAATATTAGTATAGCAGCTGCAGTAGCTTGAGTGAGGAAATATTTGGTGGTGGCCTCGACTGCTCGGGGGTGATGGTTTTGTGCCATTAGTGGAATAATAGCGAGGGTATTTATTTCAAGCCCCATTCATGCGAGGAGCCAGTGTGAGCTTGCAAATGTAATTGTGGTCCCCAGGCCTAGGCCGAATAGGAGGGTGGCTAAGATGTACGGGTTCATTAGTAAAAGAAGGATTTTAACCAACATGTTTGGGGTATGGGCCCAAAAGCTTAATTAGCTGATTTTACTAGGAAGTGGTGTAGTGGAAGCACAAAGAGTTTTGATCTCTTTAGGTAGGGTTCGAACCCCTTCTTTCTAAGGAGTCGGGGGGACTTTAACCCCCATAGTTCACTCTATCAAAGTGGCCCTTAGGCTTCAGGCACGGCTCCGGCGTTATAGCTGAGGTGGTAGACCTGCAAATGCGATGGGGAGGGCTAAATGTCAAATGACCAGAGCTAGTGTTAGTGGAAGGAAGTTTTTTCAGATGAGGTGTATGAGTTGGTCGTACCGGAATCGGGGGTAGGAGGCCCGTACTCATAAGAAGACCATTGAGAGGAGAGCGGCTTTAATCATTAGGTTGGTGGCGGTTAATTCTGGAATTGTAGGGATGTGGGAGGCCCCTAAGAATAGTGTAGCGGAAAGTGTGTTTATAAGCAGAATATTTGCGTATTCTGCTAGGAAGAACAAGGCGAAGGGACCTCCTGCATATTCAACGTTGAAGCCTGAAACTAGTTCTGATTCTCCTTCGGTGAGGTCGAAAGGTGCTCGGTTTGTCTCCGCTAGAGTTGAGATGTATCATATTGCGGCCAGGGGTCAGGCGGGAACAACTAGTCAAATTGCTTCTTGGGCAATGTTGAAGGTTTGTAGGGTAAAGCCGCCTGTAAAAATAATAGCGTTAAGGAGAATGAGCCCTAGGCTTACTTCATACGAAATGGTTTGGGCCACGGCCCGTAGGGCCCCAATTAGAGCATATTTGGAATTTGATGCTCAGCCTGAGCCCAAAATTGAGTAGACAGCTAGGCTTGATAGGGCTAGGATAAATAGAATACCTAGATTAAGGTCAGTTACAGGGTATGGTAGAGGTATAGGGGCTCAAAGGGTTAGTGCAAGGGTTAAGGCAAGTATAGGGGCTAGGAGGAATAGAACGGGGGAGGAGGTTGAGGGCCGGACGGGTTCTTTAATAAATAGTTTTACCCCATCTGCAATTGGTTGGAGGAGTCCGTAGGGTCCAACAATGTTTGGGCCTTTTCGTAGCTGCATATAGCCTAATACTTTTCGTTCAATAAGGGTGAGGAAAGCTACGGCAAGAAGGACTGGTACAATAAAAGCCAGGGGGTTGAGGATGTGAGTTATTAGAGCGGTAATCATAGTTGGGGAGAGGACTTGAACCTCTGTGAAAAGGGCTTAGGTCTTTTGCAATAACCGGGCTCTGCCACCCCAACATGCCATTATCTTGGGCGTGAGGGGGTATGCCCTTTTGCCTATTTTAGTTGTTTTCAATAGGAGGGGTGAGGCGTGCTTTGAGCATAGGCCTCTTCTTTTCGGTCCTTTCGTACTAGAAAAGAACATATCATAGATAGAAACTGACCTGGATTACTCCGGTCTGAACTCAGATCACGTAGGACTTTAATCGTTGAACAAACGAACCCTTAACAGCGGCTGCACCATTAGGATGTCCTGATCCAACATCGAGGTCGTAAACCCCCTTGTCGATATGGGCTCTAAAAGGGGATTGCGCTGTTATCCCTAGGGTAACTCGGTCCGTTGATCGGCGTTGCCGGATCTTATTGGTCAGATATTCTGTTAATTAGAGTTGCAGCTCTTGGTTGTAGGAGGTAGTACTCCCATTCCACGTGGGGGTTTTTTATTTCCCCGCGGTCGCCCCAACCAAAGACATGGGGGCATGGTTCATTTGGTTTGGTCCTTTGTTTAGGGGTATTTAACATGAAATGCCTTGGTGTCTAAAGCTCCATAGGGTCTTCTCGTCTTATGGTTTTATCCCCGCTTCTGCACGGGGAGATCAATTTCACTGACTTGAAAAAGGAGACAGTTAAGCCCTCGTAATGCCATTCATACAGGTCTCCATTTAAAAGACAAGTGATTGCGCTACCTTCGCACGGTTAAAATACCGCGGCCGTTAAACATATAGTCACAGGGCAGGCTGGACCTCTTATTCTTTGCTTTTGCAAGAGGCGATGTTTTTGGTAAACAGGCGAGGCTTGATGTGTTTGCCGAGTTCCTTCTTTTTCTTTTAGTCTTTCCTTAGGGGCACACCAGTGTGGGGTTAACGGTTGTTTTTTGGATGGTTTTCTGGTTGCTTACTTGTTGTTCATTGCCCTCTTCGTTTGGGGCCGTTAAGTCTCGGTGGGGGTTCGTTCCGATTTACACGTGTGCAAGGAGAGAGGCGAGTGCTCTCTTGTTACTCATATTAGCATGTGCACTCTCATGTCTGCATGAGATGGCCTGATAATATTAGGGGGTTGGGATATGGTTATCTGAATATGTGGGAAGGTGTAATGCTTGAGCTTTAACGCTTTCTATGAGGGTGGCTGCTTTTAGGCCCACCTGGGCATTATTACCTTGGGTAAATATGATCTTTACCCTCCTGGGAAAGTTGTATCTTGTCTCAAAGGGGCTGTACCCCCTTTGATTAACTCTCCAGACTTCTTTAGGGTATCGGTAGGGGTAAGACCGTGGTGAATAGAGAAGTCTGGAGGCTGAACTCCTATCCAATTCTCAGGCAACCAGCTATAACTAGGTTCGGTAGGTCTGTCACCTCTACTCAAAGCTCTTCCCACTCTTTTGCCACAGAGACGGGTTTGCCCTATTGATAGGCTGTCTTGGAGTAGCTCACCTAGTTTCGGGGGTCCAAACTAAAGTTCTCTTTGCTTGGGTTATACTGGCTAAATCATGATGCAAAAGGTACGAGGTTAAATCTCTGCTTCTTTAGGCTTTACTGGGTTATTTCATTTCTCTTTCAGCGTTCCCTTGCGGTACTTTCTCTATCGCTCCAATAGTTCCTTTTCTGTCGCCCATACTAGGGGGGTAAAATGGTTTGTTTATAGGAGGAGTTGTGTGTTTGGGGTTATTTATATTGGGTTGTTGTTTTTGTTAGGGTGGGCTAGCTGGTCGGCGTCAGGGTAATCCGGTTTGCACGGATGACTTTTCAGTGTAAGGGAAATGCTATTCTATCTTAGCTATACTCTGATTTTTCCAAGTGCACCTTCCGGTACACTTACCATGTTACGACTTGCCTCCCCTTCGCGGTTAAAGCGTTTTAGATATATGTATTGATAAGCTTGGGGAGAGTGACGGGCGGTGTGTACGCACTTCAGAGCCGATTTCAGCGGAACACTCTATTTTCCGCTTACTGCTAAATCCTCCTTCGGATACACGTTTTCAGTGTATCGTTCGTATTCGCTATGTTAGCGAATGTAGCCCATTTCTTCCCCTCTCATGCGCTACACCTCGACCTGACGTTCTGGGCGATGCCAATTTTGCTTACTATTAGACCTTCACAGGGTAAGCTGACGACGGCGGTATATAGGCGGGATAAACAAGGGAGGGTGAGGTTGAACGGGGGTCATCGGTTATAGAACAGGCTCCTCTAGGGGGATCTAAAGTACCGCCAAGTCCTTTGGGTTTCAAGCTAATGCTCGTAGTACCCAGGCGGATAGAGGGTGTAGAATTCTATCAATGTTTACGGCTAGGCATAGTGGGGTATCTAATCCCAGTTTGTGTCATAGCTTTCGTGGGGTCAGGGATCATAAAGCCACTTTCGTGGTGGGGCTTCGTGCCTTCGGATGCGTATAACTGCCCTGAAGGTGTTCGGCTTTAGTTTTAATTTACCTTAACCACGCTTTACGCCGGTGTCTGTCAACTTGGGCCTCTCGTATAACCGCGGTGGCTGGCACGAGTTTTACCGGCCCTCTTAGCTTTAACTAAGTCAAGTTTGCACTTATAGCTTAAGGTTTATCACTGCTGAGTTCCCTTGAGGGTGTGGCTAAGCAAGGCGTCATGGGCTTTATTATTAGGTGTGCCTGATACCAGCTCCTTGTTTTCGGGCGGAAAACTGTGGGGCATTCTCACAGGGTCGCGGATACTTGCATGTGTAAGTTTAGCTAGAGTTGACAGTAAAGTCAGGACCAAGCCTTTGTGCCTGCGGGGCTTTCTAGGGCCCATCTTAACATCTTCAGTGTTATGCTTTAGTTAAGCTACGCTAGC